GAAGTGGAAGAAAAGGTATTATCCACGCATATTGATATGTCTGTTCCATAAAAAAAGTTTTTTTTCTTAATTAATTGTTTCCGATTCACCGGATCTTAGCTCTTTCGAAAAAGTAAATAAAAAATAAAGATATGCACTAACTTATTTAATAATTTATATTTATATTAGTATTTATTCTGAGTCTTTTCAAAATTGTTCAAATATGCAAAACAAGAAGTTACAATTGGTCAAATGATATAACCAAGTGACATATAAAAACGAATACTTATAATAGGAAAGTAGGAAAATAAAAAATATTATTAATATTCATAGAGCAAGGATAAAATTTTAGGCTAAAAAGAGTACTTGATGCTAATATGAATTAGAGGATTAACTAAGGTCGTTGGTCTAATGAAATAAAACCTCTTGATTTTAGTTAGTTTATTTAAACTCATTAACTAATTCATTATGGGATTTATTGTTTTCCATTTCAATCAAAACAATTTATTAGGAATATTTGGAAAGTTTATAAGATTATAGCTCTAAAATGCACTTTTTATCGAGCAAGGATAAAAAATGACTGAGATCCTTTTTTATCAAACTACATACCCTTTAACAGATTTTTTACTAGTCTCATTCGAGTTTTAAAGTTTAGGTGTATTTTTTTTTCAAGTTTTACTAAAAAAAGACTCAATTTATTAGGCAAAAGTTTACAAGGTATTTTATTACATGTAAATAAAATATAGAATGACTAAAATAAAGGTATTTTAGGTTCTTTATTTCTTTTGATTTCTATCCCATAGCAGATGAGATATAAACAATGAGAACTAAGAGTTCAAAACCAAAAATTTTTGGTTTTACAAATAGTGTATGGAATCAAAATTTTGTTATTTCGAGTCATTTTTTATTTTCACGGATCTTTGACGTATCTAGATTTCTATGAAGAGAATCTTTTATAAAAAAAAAATAGATAATGAATATAAGATAAGAAATAATAATTCGTTTTGAACAACAGATGTCTTTCACATCCAACTATAACAATGACTAACTTCTTCTTTTTTAAATGGCAGTTCCAAAAAAACGTACTTCGATATCAAAAAAGCGTATTCGTAAAAATATTTGGAAAAGGAAAGGATATTGGGCGGCATTAAAAGCTTTGTCATTAGGGAAATCTCTTTCTACCGGGAATTCAAAAAGTTTTTTTGTACGACAAACAAATAAGTCCTAAAATATTGGAATAATTTGGAATGGATTTGACTAAAAAAATTGGATCAGTAATTAATATCATTAATATCTCAGTAATTTGTTAATTTTATATTAAAGTTAATATTTTAAAATTAACAATTGGCAGTTCCTATTCTAATCAATATGAAATAGACTCTTAATCTTATAAAAAGAAGAAGTATTCTTCTTTCTAAATTATAAAAATAAAATAAATATATATAAGATTTTTTATTTGAATTTTTTAGTATATTTTCATTCAGATTTTGGTGGTGGGGAGTCTTCTTTTCCCCATCGACCTTTAAAAGAATAAATAATGAAAAAATTTTATATTTATCAGGAAGGGCATATAGAATATTTTTAGTTCAAATTAATTAATTGTTCAAACTAATCCATTCCGTGTTAAAGATTTTTGGATAACTTTCTGACTTCTTAATTCATTATATATACTATATTTAATGTATTTTCCATATATATCCAATTTTCAGCCCAATGAATAATCAATAAAAGAACTTAATTGTTGAGATATTATTATATGTACAAGTGGCAATTTGGAGTAATACAAAATAGACATATTTTAGATTCATTGATAAAATTGAGTTTGTGTTTCAAATTGAATTTATTAAATAAGATAAACCAGAAATAATGACAATAAAAGAAAAAAGTTTTTTAGTCTATCGAAGAATTCTATCGTTGCAAGAGTCGTATTTTAGAATCGGCTAAACTACGTCAAAGCCCTAAAACCAGACACCTTAAAGAAACTACTGAACCTTTAAATTGACTTTTTTGAACTCTTTTTTTTTTTTACTAAAAAAAACTTATTTGAGTGAATTGACTTGTTCAATCTCGACGATTGAATATAAATAGGTTATTATGAGTTCGAGCAAGCCGCTATGGTGAAATCGGTAGACACGCTGCTCTTAGGAAGCAGTGCTAGAGCATCTCGGTTCGAGTCCGAGTGGCGGCATGCCATCTTCTAAAAGATATCAAATAGATCCTATAATAAAATTAAATTAAATTCCCAATTTCTATTTCTTAATTAATACGGGGGGATCCCCCGTTTTTTCATTTTTATGATATTTTCAACTTTAGAGCATATATTAACTCATATTTCCTTTTCTATTGTTTCAATTGTAATTACAATTCATTTGATAAGCTTATTGGGCAATCAAATTAGAAAACCATATTATTCCTCAGAAAAGGGGATGATAGCTACTTTTTTATGTCTAACAGGATTGTTAATAACTCGTTGGATTTATTCGGGCCATTTTCCACTAAGTGATTTATACGAATCCTTAAT